TCAATTCATTTGGCTCTCACGTTCAATTACTTCAATTATTTATGGCGAATTTCCATATCTTTTTTGAATGTAATGAACCTATCCTCTCTTCTCTGTTCATATTCCAAAAATAAAGTATCACTAATAAAAAAAAAAAGACCAGAATATTCAGAGGACTCTTCTGACCAAACAAAAACTAAAAAATAAGTAATTGTCAGCAAAGTTGTTTTTTTTTTTCTTCACTTCAAATCCAAAAATTTGTCTTACTTTATATGTAGGTCATCGACTCAGCGTTTGACATTTATTTACTATCAATATTAATAAAAAAAGGATGAACATTTTTCCAATAAAGGATTCAAATCATTTTATCGACATGAGTGTTCTATATCGATAAAATTCGAACTATTCTTTTTTTAAAACCATTTCGGTATTAATATAGTGGTAGAAAGAATACCATGCTGTGCCTAGACTTCAAACGGTTTAGCTTTAACCATGTTAATGGTCCCCCATTATTGGTTGATAGAGAATCAAAGTATATTTACCAACAAATCGCGAAATGCTATGGTTCTTACATATGGTTTCTTTATTTATTCAGAAGTAATTCGCGAAATCATGTACCTTTCGTCCTTAGTTATAAAGAAAAAAAAGAGGTACAGCTGGTTGAATCCAACCTATTCTTGAAATAAACAACCCGCACACACTCCCTTTCCAAAAAAGATCAATACACCAATCACTACGCTGAGATTTATTAGATTTGTTGCTAAAATATCGGTATTAAACCCGAAACTCCCGGCGGATGGCCAGTGACCCAAGAAAACGAAAGAATCGGTTACATTTTTCATATGAGCTCCTCTTATAGATAAACTAAAAAAATCGTTGTATTGCTTCACCTCTTTGCTACTTCTAAATAGAAAATCGATTCAAAAATCGATTCAATTTCGAAATGAATTGTCTTTTTTTAATTGAGATTCCCAATAAACAATAAGAATAAGACTTATTGGAATAGAATTAGGTACTAGGTTTCATGTGAATTGCGAAATACCTCTTTTGTTGCAACACCTCTCCTTTGGACTAAAAGGGGGAAGGAAGAAAGGAAGTGAGTAACACTAATTCCTCATCCTCAAATCAGTCCTTCCCGCAGGTTAGTTTCTCAACGAATAAGTAATTGTGTGGGAACGATATTTTGATATAATGTGAAAAAGCAACCTGCAAGTCCAATACGCGAAAAGAAATATGTATTTCCCCTATTTCTTTTTCTTTTCTCGGATTAAACAAAAGGATTCGCAAATAAAAGCGCCAATGCTACAACCAATCCATAAATTGTTAAAGCTTCCATAAAGGCCAAACTAAGCAATAAAGTACCTCGTATTTTTCCCTCTGCCTCGGGCTGTCTCGCAATACCCTCTACAGCTTGGCCCGCAGCAGTACCTTGACCAATTCCAGGCCCAATAGAAGCAAGTCCTACAGCCAATCCAGCAGCAATAACGGAAGCGGCAGAAATCAGTGGATTCATGATAAGTTCCTCACACAAAAAAAAAGAAATGGTTAATGATACAATCAACCAATGAATTATGACTTAATTATTCTATTGCTAATATTCATCTAGTCAAAATAACTAAAAACTCCAAATTGAAATAGAAATAAGAATATTATTGAATCATTAGATCATTAGAAAGACTTCATCTTTTTTATTTCCTATTTGTAGAGTCTTTCCGAATCAATCCAACTTGAGTTTTTTCATTTCCTTTTCTAATCATTCTTCGATCTTTTTCTTTATTTTCTCTGTTTATTCATTCAATTTACAGTCATAAACGAAACGGAAGGGCTTCGACTGGCATATCATACCTATCTTAATTTAGACAAGTAGGGCTAATGAAATATAAATATTAGTTCATATATAACTTGTCAATATCCAATATCAAATATACATATCTTTCTTCCATAACGTAAACTGCCCATTCTATCTTAAATTCAATCGGATTTTCGAATCATTCTTCGAAACATCTAATCTACAAGAGTTAACTTATAGCCATTGGATTACACATCATACCTGGCGCGACCCCTCTCTACTAACCAACTCCCCTTTAGTTGAAACTTCTCGAAGATCGTTTTTCTATTATCGTAGACTCTATTTGTATATTTAGAAAATAGAAAGAGATTATCCTGATAGAATAGAGTATCTTGAGCCACACATATATTGCCTTGATCTAAGCTAAAAAAAGGACTCTTTCTAAGACTAATCAATGATGGCCCTCCATGGATTCGCCTATATAAGCTGCGGCTAAAGTTGCAAAAATAAGAGCCTGAATACCGCTTGTAAATAATCCGAGGAACATGACAGGTATAGGAACCACTAAAGGTACTAAAGAAACAAGAACAAGAACGACTAGTTCATCCGCTAATATATTTCCGAAAAGTCGAAAACTAAGTGATAGAGGTTTTGTGAAATCTTCTAAGATGTTAATGGGTAAAAGAATTGGAGTTGGTTGAATGTATTTACCAAAATAACCTAATCCTTTTTTTCTAAGACCCGCATAGAAATAGGCTACCGACGTTAGTAAAGCTAAAGCAACAGTAGTATTTATATCATTCGTGGGTGCGGCTAACTCCCCGTGAGGTAACTGTATGATTTTCCAAGGTAAAAGAGCCCCTGACCAATTAGAAACAAAAATAAATAGAAACATAGTCCCAATAAAGGGAACCCAGGGGCGATATTCTTCTCCAATTTGAGTTTTGCTCACGTCTCGAATGAATTCAAGGACATATTCAAAGAAATTCTGACCGCCAGTCGGAATGGTTTGTGGATTCCGAACAGCTATAGCAGCTGAACCTAATAAGATAGCAATTACAACCCAAGAAGTAATAAGTACCTGGCCATGGATTTGGAACCCCCCTATTTGCCAATAGAAATGTTGGCCTACTTCCACACCGGATATATCGTATAACCCCTTTAGCGTGTTGATTGAGTATGATAGAACATTCATATTGTCCTCTGACTGAAATATCACTTTAAAAGAAATTATTTTGATTCAACCATCTATTATCTATTTCTCGACTTGTCTACTTGAATTTTATATTTAGGATACCGATTAATCACATAAAATCCCCAGTCGTTTTTATATATTTTTTGAGATTCAGGAATAGTAACCGATTCTATTATCGAGTTTACGAAGTCAATTTTTGATTTTATCTTGAATCAAGGATTTCTTATATAAGCGGCCCTCACAAATTGCAAATACTAATTTGGTAAGAATTAATCGGATTGAAGCTATAGAATCATCGTTCGCCGGAATCGAAATATCTGCGAGATCCGGATCACAATTTGTATCGATTAAACAAATCGTTGGAATTCCCAAAGTAATACATTCTCGAAGGGCCTTATATTCTTCTTGTTGATCAACGATGATTACAATATCAGGTAACTCTGTCATATATTTAATCCCACCCAGATATCTTTGCAAGCGAGATAATTGTCTCTTCAACATGGCTGCATCTCTCTTCGGAAGACGGTCGAGTCTCCCCGTCTTTTGTTCCGCTCTCAAGTCCCTGAATTTTTGAAGTTTCCTTTTTGTAGTGGACCAATTCGTTAACATACCTCCAAGCCACTTTTTATTAACATAATGGGATCGAGCCCTTATTGCAGCCCGTGCTACTGAATCAGCTACTTTCCATTTTGTCCCAACAATTAAAAATTGTTTTCCTCTGCTTGCTGCATCAAAAACTAAATCACAGACCTCTGATAAAAAACGAGCAGTTCTAGTAAGATTTATAATATGAATGCCCTTCCGTTTTGCAGAGATATAAGGTGCCATTCTAGGATTCCATTTCCGAATCCCGTGACCCAAATGAACTCCCGCCTCCATCATCTCTTCCAAATTGATGTTCCAATATCTTCTTGTCATTTCTCCCCACACTTTCCCTTTTTTTATTTAATAAAGAGACGAGGTATCCTGAAATAAGTAATTGTTCCAACGGAACCTTCTTTTCTAAGGCGGATTGGCCATTGATACACAACCCAAACCACTAATTTCTTTCTATTTGTTATTATTTGAATTTCTTTATTTTATTACTAAATTAAATAACCATAACAAATACAGAGAAGATAAAAAGGATGAATCTCTTGTATTAAATCCCAGAAATCATTGTTGTTTTGGTCTATCGTGGAAATTCTTTGAAAGACAAGAATCAAATAATTCTCTATGGTAAAACAAAATATCTCTCATTTCTCCCTCGAATAGATTCTTTTTTTTTGTTTTCAAGGAAATGTTCTTTTGTTGATTTGAACGGTGTACGAATCCCTTGAATCCGGTACCGGCAGGTATCATCCCCCCCAGAACAACGTTTTCTTTTAGTCCCTTCAACCAATCGATCCGGCCCCGGAGAGCTGCTTTTGCTAAAACTCGAGCAGTTTCTTGAAAACTCGCTTCGGATATAAAACTTTGAGTATTTAGAGATGCTCTCGTTATTCCCAATAAGATAGCTCGATAGCAGATCGCTTCTTCCAAAGCGCGCCCCGTTCGTTCCGCCCGCAACAACCCAATTAGTTCTCCGGGCAAAAAAACATTAGACATTCCATCTTCTGAAACCAAGACTTTTGATGTTATTTGACGTACAATAAGTTCTATATGCCTATTATGGATCTGCACCCCCTGGGATCGATAAACACTTTGGATCCTATTAACCAAAGAAATACGACTTTGCGCCATAGTTAGCTCAGCTCCAATCAAGAATCCCCAAGAATTCCCTAGAATTCTTGTTATATGTTCGTTCCAACCATCAATCCTACTTTCTAGATTCATGGATATTGAATCAATCGAACGAGCTTCTAAGACTTGTTCCACTTTTGGAAGACCTTGTGTTATATCACTAGACCTCGATTTTTCATATATAAATGTAACTAATATATCCCCTCCATAAATGATTTCCCCATAATGCCTTTGAACTCTTGTTCCTGGGGTGGCCAAATAAGGCTTAGCCGATCTTATTACTACAGAGTCAAATTGAACAATTAGAACTTGACC